ACAAGGGCTAAGCCGCTAGGAATGGCTTGCTGGCCTGTTGGGAGAGTGGAACGAAGTTATTCTCGTTAGAGAAGCACGAGTGGAACGGCTTTAGTGTCAGTAGGTGCCTAAATGAAGCGATTAAGCGTCGGGGGCTTTGCTGGCTTGCTGGCTAGCTCGTGCAATCAATCAAAAATGATTCGCGTTAGTAAGCTAGCTTTGTAAGCTAAGCAAGCCTGGTTCTCCGGGCACTACGGTAGGACGTGGATCGACCATGACGAGAATGGACTTCTCCATAATGTAATAGAAGAGTCACAGTCCAGTTCCACGGGCTTTCTCCCTTCACGAAGGAGAGATGAATTCCATTCAGGCGGGTAAGGGCTCGGCTTGACCCTGTGTTCTCTCCTGGTCGGGTCGGAGGCGAAAACTGGCAAAGTTCATCATTCAGTGGTGGGGTGTTCGTAGAAAAGAAGGCGTCGCCCAACGAGTGTCAGATTTTGATGGAGTCTCGCTTGGATGCTGGGGAGATCCATAGATCTGGATAGAGTCCCCGGAATAGTACGCGCGCTAGCGCGCTACGGCTTACGCAGTTGATCGGATCAGATAGCCCTTCGGGCAACCAACCAACCAAACCCGGCACATCAAATTCCATTCCGATCAACAACTTGGAGGTATGGCTGAGCGGCTTAAGGCATTGGTTTGCTAAATCGACATACAAGAAGATTGTATCATGGGTTCAAATCCCATTTCCTCCGGAACAGAAGTGAAACGGGCGGGCGAAATGACGTGAGAGAAAGAACCTCTTGGTGGAGTCCAGCCCCCCAGAATAGCACTACTTAGTGACTAGGAGCGGAGAGACCTTTGCGCGTTCTTTTTGTTTGATCGGCCTATCTTCTTTCTATAAGCAAGCTCCCTCCGGCTGTCCAGGGACAGGACGGCTCTCGGTTCTTGAGCATGTTGGGGGATTAGGCGGCAGTTGAAAGAGCTGCTCGAAAGCTTGACGAAGAAGCGAAAAAGGCCTATTATATATATTCTATTTTTTTTAGTACAAGGGCTTTTTACTAGTCAAGTGGTAAGGTAGGGCACTATTCGATGAATAAAACAGATTTTAGGAAAGTGGTTCAGGTAGCTCAGCTGGTTAGAGCAAAGGACTGAAAATCCTTGTGTCAGTGGTTCGAATCCACTTCTAAGCGGGCCAAGGGTCCAAAGGCCGGGAGCGAGCCGGATTTTGAAATTCAAGTGCAAGAGTAAGCCAAAAAATGTGAGCGCTCCTGCACTATACGGCTTTTTTGCGTCGCCCTATCTTGCTGGAGGCAGATTTCGAAAAAAAAAAGCTGTTTCTTAGGTTCTCGCGTCCCTGTGCCCAAAAGGATGGGTGAGTTCGGTTTGAGTGTTCATCGATCGGGTGGATCTATATGCTCCGGGGTGGTGAGACGAGGTGTAGCGCAGTCTGGTCAGCGCATCTGTTTTGGGTACAGAGGGCCATAGGTTCGAATCCTGTCACCTTGATGTGAGGCATTCCGTCAGCAAATACTCAAATATGAACATCCATCGACCGTTACCACTTCCTCTTACTCGTGACTCGTATATGTACTTTCTATAGCAAGCACACGAGACCTATAGCTAAAGATCATATAGCGCCACAGTATATATATACGAACCTATAAGGAACACTTATCTCTTTCTCAGTGCTTTCTTTAGGCTCCTGGCTGCTCGTTGGTAGAACACAACCCATATGATATTGAGCTTGAGCATTCGGGCTTCTTTCTTTTTTTTTAAGAAATGCTTCTTTCTAATTCTAAGGTGGTAGGGCAGCTAGTTTGAGTGGGGCCTGACGGTTTCCCGAACTTCTTCTTTCATTTTATATTAATAAGGGGCTAGTTAGGGAGGAAATATCGATGGCAATCAAGGATGGATTTCTATTTCGGAAGGGGTGCTTACTGAAAGAGTTCAACACTACGCTCATTGCTCTTCTTCTAAAGTCCCTTGGAGCCAATCGCTTGCCTGAAGCTTGACATGATGAAGGCGCTTTTAAGCCCTTCCCGAAGGAAAGAGGGAATGGCCCTTCCTCTTACCTTCTGTTGAGACTGAGATAGAAGACTGGGCTTTCCCCCTCTTCTACCGAGAGGCCGCGGGAGTCAACTCTGTCTCATCCTCATCCCCCTGGTAAAGGCGATCCTAAGCCCTCCTCTCCGCCTAGGAGGCACCTGTTTGGATGAAGGCACGGGTCGTCTAACAAGGCATGGGACCCATAGATTCATTGTCTGCTGTGCAGAAGCTTCCTTCCTGCATCTGCATGCGCGCTTCCCCAGAAGGAGGCACACATTGTAACAATTCATCGCGATAGCTGCCTTTGGCTCTACTCTAATTGGCAACGAGACAATGGATTGGATTGATTCCTACACCTATGGGCTCAGGTTCCTTCCTCCTCTAGTCCGAATCAAGATGGCTCCTCTCGATCTTGTGATGCCTTCGGCCCAAAATTCTCCAGATAGCTGCCTTGACTTTTATATTAGTCAAG